GTGGATCAATTAAGTAGCCAAATTCTAAAGAAAAATCATTATTGATGGTCCAAGACCATACAGATAGATAGATAGAACTGTTATTTATTTGTTGAATAAATATATGGGATGAAAAAATCATAACTATACTTAACAGTAAAACACTAGGAAAAACCCACATACGACGAAGGTTTTTTATTGCCGTCGGAAAAAGTAGAAGTCCTACTCCTATTAACATAGGGGTTGGAAGGGGAATGAAAGGTATGATCCATGAATATTGATATGTATATTCCATAAAAAAAGAATCTTTTTATCTTAATTAATTGTTTCTGATTCACCGGCTTTTATTTCTTTTGAAAAAGGTCAGTTAATAAAAAGTTAATAAAAAAAGTTAAGATATACAAAACTGAAATAAAATTTTCTAGCTTTAATTATTCTGAATCTTTCTCAACTACCTCAAATATTTCAAATCAAGAGGTTAGAATTGGTCAAACGATATGACCAAGTTACTAGTGAAAAAGAAATAAGTATTTTTATTAAATTATTAAGTCAAATTTTATGAAGATACAAAAAATGAAAATTGAAATTTTCATTACCGTTACGTATTACAATAATTTATTTATATCTATAGAGCAAGGATAACAAATTTCACCAAAAACAGTATTTTATTTTGATATGAAGCATAAATAACCCTAATTTGACTCATAAAAGTTATTTTATGGGTTATTCAGAACAGAATCAGTAACGAATTTGAACTGATTGATTGTCTTCTATTCCAATAAAAGCCATTTGTCGGAAAGGTTATGATAGAGAAACTATGACCCCAACACGTGACTTTACATAAAATTAAAAGAAGAAATTCCTAAAATAGCTTTTATAAAACAATCTATCCTGTACCTTTTCGCAGATTAACTACTAGTCTCGTTCTAATTAAAAAAATAAAATTAGATGTACTCTTTTCTCGAGCTTGCCCAATTAAATGAATAATAAATGAATAATTAATATAAAAAATTACTAAAGTTTTTTTATTAATTTTTATTAATAACTATAGGGATTGGCTTATTAACCATTTCTAGGTATTTTATTCCATGTATAAAATTAGAAAAAAAAAAACTAACCAGAGATAGAAAGGCACGGGTTTTTTCTTTGTATTTGTTTTTTTATCACCTTCAATCAATTCGAGTTCTATTGCATAGTAGATTCTATAGATATAGAAGATATAGCTGAAGGAAGATATAAGAGTACCAATAAAATAAATACGAATCTTTCTTCCAGATGTTGTAGATGTTGTATCGGATTGTATATGGCATAGAAAAAAAAAAACAATTTTTGTATTTAATTTAAAAAAACTACCATATAGTTTTTGTTGCTAGTACTATTTTATGCTATTTTTCTATATCCATATTTTTATGAAGGAAGTACAATCTAGAAAATAAATAGATCCATAATTATAATGAATAGTAAAGAACAATCGGTTTTGAACAATAGATGTCTTTGACATCCAACCCTGGCAATGAATAACCTATTAGAATTTTTTAATGGCAGTTCCAAAAAAGCGCACCTCTATATCAAAAAAACGAATTCGAAAAAATATCTGGAAAAGGAAGGGATATTCGGCAGCATTGAAAGCCTTTTCGTTAGGGAAATCTCTTTCTACGAGGAATTCAAAAAGTTTTTTTTGTGCAACAAATAAATAATCCAAAATTGGGAAAAATCTGAATTGGTTTGACTCGAAAAGTAATCTAGTTTCATTTTTTTTTATAAGTTATAAAAAAATTGATAATTTACCAAAGTTAAAATAATTAAAATAATCGAATATTTTAAACATTGTTAAAACAATATAATTTATATTTTTAATATTTATAATAAACTCTATAAAACTATAAACTATAAAAATAAATAATATAAAAAAATGTAAATAATAAATAAAATAAAACAATAAACTAATAAAATAAAGGGCATAATTTATGTTCTTTAATGGTTTGATCCGATCAATAGTAATATTAAATTGAAGTTGTTTTGCTCTTATAGTCTAATAATAATTTTTTGTTGCCTGAATTTGAAAATCTAAAAATAGTATTTTTTGTTTGAAAAAAGAATAAAAGCAAGCACAAGGTTTCGCCTTTTTTTTAGTATGTTTTATAATTTTCAGGATGGGGATTCTTATTTTCCCCATCGATTTGCGAATTCGATAATAACAAAAGTTTGTATTTTTTATTTATATTATTTTATACTATCTATACATATTCTAATATATTTAGAATACTATAGAATAGAATATAGAAGAGCGGATATAAGATCTATAGTCAAAATTAATAGATCATTGAAACTAATTGATTAAGTTTAAAATGTGTTTTATCACTTTCTAAATCATTATTTCTATAAGTTCGTATCACTATATACCCTAACCTTTACCCCAATTAATAAAAAAACTTTTTACCATTTTTAGGTGATTATACAAAGACTGTGCCCATTTTTTCTTCGTGGATAAGTTTTTTTTTTGTAGATTCATAAAATCCCA